TCGGTATTAAGCCCGAAACTCCCAGCGAATGGCCAGTGAGCTAAAAAAACGAAAGAATGGGTTACATTTTTCATACGCTCTCCTCTTATAGATAGGACGAACAAAGAAGAAAGCTTTTCAATCACTTACTTCGCTCGCCCTTTTTTGATCGGTTTTTTTAATGCAATTTTTTTTAATGCAAATAGATTCAATTCAATCTAATAATTTCTTTTAGATTAAGTCTTAGGTCTCGTTTGATCTGTGAAAGATCTTCTTTGTTGAAATGTTCTCAAAATTCTTAAAATAAAAGGAAAAAAGCTTTCCATTATCCTAAACTAAGGACGGGAAGGAAGAGGGCGAGCATATCTTATAAATGGATCATGCTCAAATCAGCCCTTCCCGGGATTCCTGGGGTATTGTCTGTCCCGATAAATACAAAATTTCCGGAATAATATAATAAATAGGAGTAAAGTTTTGATATACTTGGAATTACAGAATCAAATACCAATTTACTAAAAAAAGAAAAAAGTATCTAATCTAAAGGACTCCTTCTCTTTTTTAGGATTAAACAAAAGGGTTCGCAAATAAAAGCGCTAGTGCCACAACCAGTCCATAAATTGTTAAAGCTTCCATAAAAGCTAGACTAAGCAATAAAGTACCTCGTATTTTCCCTTCTGCTTCTGGCTGTCTCGCAATACCTTCTACAGCTTGTCCTGCAGCAGTACCTTGACCGACTCCAGGCCCAATGGAAGCAAGTCCTACGGCCAATCCAGCAGCAATAACGGAAGCAGCAGCAATTAGTGGATTCATGGTGAGTTCCTCGTGTCAAAAAAAAAAATGGTTAAGGATACAATTAACCAAAAAATTCTTACTTCTAATTTCTATTAGGTAGAAATAACTAAAAAAAAGACGAAATACAGGAAGAACCCCTATTGAAATCGAACTAATCCAAATCCAATAGGAATCAAATCAAGATATACAATTAATAACAAACAATATGCTGCATAGAACTGGATATGGAATCCAATTCCATATATCGGATTAGAGAATGAATCTAACTTAGGAATAAATAAAATCCTATATACATTTGTTTCTTCTATTTTGCTTACATATTTTCTCATTTTCTATTGAATCCGATTCCAAAATCATTCTTTAGAAAGCCGTACAAAAGATGACTGTCTTATAGACATTAAGGATATAGATCTAACGGGATTCCGCTCTCCTGAATGCATATATACTTTAACAATTCCGTAATATAGTTTATTTTCTTTCCTACAACCACATTTCAAACTATTTAGTTTTCCAATCAGGAGGATTATCTGGAACCATGCATGAATTGGGCTAAGCTAAAAAAAATACTATTTCGAAAATAAGGCAATTCAATGATGACCCTCCATAGATTCACCTATATAGGCTGCGGCTAACGTTGCAAAAATAAGAGCTTGAATACCGCTTGTAAATAATCCAAGAAACATGACTGGTATAGGGACTACTAAGGGGACTAAAGAGACAAGAACAACAACGACTAATTCATCCGCCAATATATTCCCGAAAAGTCGAAAACTAAGCGATAATGGTTTTGTGAAATCTTCTAGGATGTTAATTGGTAAAAGGATTGGGGTTGGTTTAATATATTTCTCGAAATAACTCAATCCTTTTTTGCTAAGACCTGCATAAAAATATGCTGCTGATGTGAGTAAAGCTAAAGCAACAGTAGTATTTATATCATTAGTGGGCGCTGCTAATTCTCCATGGGGTAACTCTATAATTTTCCAAGGTAAAAGAGCACCCGACCAATTCGAAACAAAAATAAAAAGGAACATAGTTCCAATAAAGGGAACCCAGGGACCATATTCTTCCCCAATCTGGGTTTTGCTCAAGTCTCGAATAAACTCAAGGACATATTCGAAGAAATTCTGACCGTCGGTCGGGATAGTTTGTGGATTCCGAACAGCTATGATAACTGAACCTAGCAAGATAGTAATTACGACCCAAGAAGTGATAAGTACTTGGGCATGAATTTGGAAACCTCCTATTTGCCAATAGAGGTGTTGGCCTACTTCTACACCCGAGATATCATATAACCCCTTGAGTGTTTTAATGGAACATGGTGTAATATTCATATTGTCCTCTGATAAAAATTGAACTTCAAAAAAGGAATTCTTTTGATTCAACCATCTCTTTCTTAACTCAGCAACTTGATTGAAGTATTAATCTTATATTTAGGATACCAAGAAATCACATCAGATCATAATATATATCAATACCCTCTAATATATATCAATATTCCCCCTCTTTTATCTATGCAAAACCAAAAAGAAAAGAATAGTAACTGATCCCATAAATTTACACAGTTGCTCAAGAATTAACTATTCTTCTTAATCTTAATCAACGATTTCTTATATAGAGAGAACGGCCCTCACAAATTGCAAATACTAATTTGTTAAGAATCAATCGAATTGAAGTCATAGTGTCATCGTTAGCAGGAATCGATATATTCGCGAGATCTGGGTCACAATTTGTATCGACTAAAGAAATAGTGGGAATCCCCAAAATGGCACATTCCCGAAGAGCTATATACTCTTTTTGCTGATCAAGAACAATTACAATGTCAGGCAACCTCGTCATATATTTGATCCCGCCAAGATATCTTTGCAAGGTAGATAATTTTCTTTTTAAAATTGCCACATCTCTTTTTGGGAGATGGTGGAATTTTCCCATTTTTTCTTCTGCTCTTAAGTCTCTAAATTGGGAAAGTCTAGTTTTGGTAATCGACCAATTCGTTAACATACCGCTGAACCACTTTTTATTAACATAATGACAACGAGACCTTATTGCAGCTGATGCTACTAAATCTGCTGCTCTTTTTTTGGTACCAACAATTAAGAAGCTTTTTCCCTCACTTGCTACATCAAAAACTAAATCACAAGCTTCTGATAAAAAACGAGCAGTTCTAGCGAGATTTGTAATATGAGTACCTTTACGCTTTGCCGAGATGTAAGGGGCCATTTTAGGATTCCATTTCTTAATACCATGACCAAAATGAACTCCCGCTTCTATCATTTCTTTCAAATGGATGTTCCAATATCTTCTTGTCATTTTTTCCACACTTCCTTTTTTTATCTTTTTTTTGTCTTACCATTATGGAATTTATTTCTTTTTGAAAATTAAGAAAGAGCCGAAATAGCTTGAAATAAATACTAATTGTTCCGATGAAACCTTCTACTCAGAATTGGCCATTGATACATGGTATAAACACAGCCTTAATGAATTAACTGACTTCTTTTACTTATTAAAATACAAAATAAAAATTAGACTTGTTAGTATTCTAATGTCAAAAGTCCTGTTTAAATTCAAACAAAAAAAATCTGCTTTATCTATCCTTAAATCGTATAAATGGGGGTAAACGGGGGTTCTGATGTCTCATAGAAATTGTTTGTTACGTCAGAATCAGAAGAAACTAATTCTGTATGGAGAAACAAAATATCTCTCATTTCCGACGTGAATAGATTTTTTTTTTGAATTTCGAAATAAAGGTTTTTGTCTTGTGGGGAACGATGCAAAAATTTTTGGAATCCGGTACCAACAGGTATAATCCCCCCCAGAACTACGTTTTCTTTTAGGCCTTTCAACCAATCAATACGCCCTCGTAGGGCAGCTTTTGCTAAAACTCGAGCAGTTTCTTGAAAACTTGCTTCGGATATAAAACTTTGGGTATTCAGGGAAGCCCTTGTTATTCCCAATAAGATTGCCCGATAATAGATCGATTCATCCAAAGCGCGCCCTGCCCGTTCCGCGCGCAATAGTCCTATTAATTCTCCAGGTAAAAAAACATTAGACATTCCGTCTTCGGAAACCCGTACTTTTGATGTTACTTGGCGTATAATAATTTCTATATGTCTATTATGGATCTGTACCCCTTGGGATCGATAAACCTTTTGGATCTTATTAACCAAAGAGATACGACTTTGGGCTATGGTTAGCTCAGCTCCAATCAAGAATCCCCAGGGAACCCCAAGAATTCTGGGTATACGCTCATTCCAATCCTCAATTCTCCTTTCGAGATTCGACGATAGTGAATCAATTGAACGTGCTTCGAAGATTTGTTCTACTTTTGGAAGACCTTGCGTTATATCACTAGATCTCGATTTTTCATATATAAAGGTAACTAACCTATCTCCTTTGTAAAGGATTTTTCCATAATGACCATGAACCGTTGCTCCTATAGTGGCCAAATAAGGCTTAGCTGCTCTTATAACAAAGGAGTCCATATTAACAATGAAAATTTGACCAGATTTTTTTATGTGCGATTTAAATAGACATACATTTTCGCAAATAAATTGTCCAAGGTGAATTATTGCCGATGTCTCCTCCCAGGAGTCATGATGGAGAAAGCGCCAATTCAAATGGAATGGATCCAACATGATGTTACTGTCGAAATTTGAAATCCTTTTATTTTCATCTATTAAAGAGTATTTAAGTCCTTGAAGGACTTGGAAGATTTGTTTCAAATTGTCAAGGAACAAGTATTTTTTTAACAAGATCTGATTATGCGTTAATAAGAAGTAAGATGAAGATAAATTTGATATACTGGGTACAATAGTGCCTAAGAGCCCAAAAATTTCTCGAATAGGAACTCTAGGATTTGATTCTTTTATCGCATTGGGATATTTTGAATTCTTGAATAAACCAATTCGAGAACAGTTGGATGCCGGCAAAATCATCAAAGAAGGGTATTCCTTATTTCGATTCAACAAGGTGCCAATAGCTTCTTGATCTTGGCTAAGTGATTGAATCTTCGCCTTGGAATAAAAGGAATTGGCATTGTTGTGATCTGATCTATTATTGGGAATCGGTCCTGCGCTTGTCCTATCATACCTTCTTCGTGTATACGAAATAGTGGACTTGACTAACTCAATTCTTAGGAAATCCCGAATCAGACCATTTGCTCTTACCTCAACAAGGGAAGCACGAGCCCCCTCTTTTTCTTCTTGTTCCCAATTCACTACTAAGCAAGTTCGAACAAATTGACTATTCGTGTGATAAATTCTTTGAGTTAACTTGCTATTTTCATGAGAAATAAAATTGGCAAGTCGAAGTTGGAGATTATCCTCTTCTTGCAGGAGATCCTGCGGGAAAAGTGTTGCTAAATTTCTCCCTTCGTCCATTTCATATGCGACTGCAGGTCGAACCAAAACAAAAAATTTTTCCTTGCTTTTGAGAATTTTTTTCCGTTGAATATAAACCCAATTTTTTATTTTTTTTGATTTCTTAGAATCTTTTTTTTCTCTTTCTGGTGGTATCAAACTGCCGCCTAATATCTTATCCGCTTCTTCAGGAAAATAAATATCTCCGGAAAAGATTTTGAGTTCCGTATGGCTTTTTTTTCTCTTCACTCGGACCAATCCACCTAGTCGACTTCTTGTATTTTTTGTGAGTTGTGTATCCACTCCAATAATACTATTATCAAGTATCTTTAGGGATGAGGATCTCGGCAAGATATGCAGTTCTTGAAGAATGAAAAAAAACTGATCTACTTCTTTTTGGTATTTTAAACTAAATTCTTTTGTTCCTCGATGCTCGATAAAACCTTCTTTTTTTAAGAGGGAATCTTCCTCTGGGCTCCCATATTCGTCCTCTGAGTCTTCCTCTGAGTCTTCCTCTGAGTCTTCTTCTAAAGCCCCATATTCGTTCTCTGAACCATCTTCACGGCTCCCATATTCTTCTTCTAAGTCTTCCTCGAGAATTCCATATTCGTCCTCTTGGGTCTTATATTGGTTCTCTGGGCTCCCATATTCTTCCTCTGAGTCTTTCTCTAGAGTCCTATATTCGTCCTCTAGGATCCCGTATTCGTCTTCTAGGATTTCATATTCGTCTTCTAGAGTTTCATATTCGTCCTCTAGGATCCCATATTCATCTTCTCGGGTTTCATATTCGTCTTCTCGGGTCTTATATTCATTTTCTAGGCTCTCATATTCTTCCTCTCGGGTCTTATATTCGTCTTCTAGGCTCTCATATTCTTCTTCTGAGTCTTCCTCTCGAGTCCTATACTCTTCCTCTAGGGTCCTATATCTAAATTTAACAATTCCTGAACCCCTTTTATCTTTTCTGTATCGTGGATCGTCAAAATAAGCAAAAATGGTATTTCTACGTAAAAGACCCATAAAAGGTATTTCAATCGAAATTCCAAAATAGGATATTACCTCTTTCTCTTGTTCTTGATGATATTGTAATGGAATCACGAACCTATTTCTTCTCTTTTTCGACAACAAATCTGAATTATCTTGAAGAATAGAAGGATAGACAAAATTCCAATGACTGTTGGACACGATTTGATCTGGTGTTAAATAATCAAGAATTTCCCTATCCTTTTTACAAAAAGTATCCAAGAGTCTATGGCTTACTTGATCATTAGCTATTGAGAGGTCAAAGATATATCTTCCGTCAACAGAAAAAGAATAAATATTCATTTGATCTTGATCTTTGTGAAGCGAAAAAGATGCTATACTAGATCTGCACATACTTACTGACAATATCCATAAATGGCTTGTTTTTGGTAATCGACGAAGATTACCATATTGATATTCGGGCGCATGGTAAACATCAGTACTCCAGTGCATTTCCCCGTCTGATTCGGAATAAATATGCTTTTGTACCTTTTCTTTAAAATGCAAAGTGGACCTTCCGGCACGAATCTCCGCAATTACTTGTTCGGATTCTACATATTGATCATTTTGCACTAGAATCAAGCTTTTTAACGGAATATTCACACTATGTAAAATATCCTCACTCTGAATAGTTACATCCAAGTCTATATAGCATAGAAAAGCAGGTTGCCCATGACGGGTACGTGTGGGGTGAACCAAATCCTCATGGAATTGCATTTTTCCATTCGAGGGGGATCGTACAAGGTCGGCAGTACCTCCTGTGAATACTCCACCAGTATGAAAAGTTCTTAATGTTAGTTGAGTCCCTGGCTCACCAATCGATTGACCCGCAATAATACCTACAGCTTCCCCTAATTCGACCAGATCACCATGAGTGGGACTCCGCCCATAACATAATTGACAGATCCAAGACGTGCTCCGGCAAGTAAAGGGAGTTCTAATATATATTGGTTGTGCTCGAAACGGTTGTGCTCGAAAGGCAGTTATGAATCGATTGATTAATCCGATTCCAATATCTTGATTTCGAGCAGCAATGCATCTTGAACCAATATATATATCGTCTGCTAATACACGACCAATTAGTGTTTGGACAAAAAGTTTTTCCGTCATTCCATTTTGAGGACTCACAGAAATACCTTGGATAGTACCACAATCTCTTCGACGCACAATAATATGTTGAACTACTTCAACAAGTCTACGTGTAAGATATCCAGCATCGGCGGTTCGTACAGCAGTATCTACAACCCCTTTGCGAGCTCCGTAGCAGGAAATTATATATTCTGTCAAAGAAAGTCCCTCGCGTAAATTGCTTTGAATAGGTAAATCAATCATTTGTCCTTGAGGATCCGCCATTAACCCTCTCATCCCTACTAATTGGTGTACCTGAGATGCATTTCCTCTGGCTCCTGAAAAAGACATTAAATAGACTGGATTAGAAGGATCCGTTATCCGAAAATTCGAATTCATTTCTTGTTTCAAATATTCACTTGTAGCATACCATATCTCAACGGATTGGCGTAATTTTTCTACCGCGTGTACAGCCCCATAATAAAAGTGTTTCTCCAAAAGAAAACTCTGTTGTTCCGCGTCTTGGACTAACCACCCTTTAGAGGGTATTGTTAAAAGATCCTCAATTCCTAAAGAAATTGATGTAGTAGTGGCTTGATGGAAGCCCAGAGTCTTTATTTGATCCAGTATATGGGATGTATATCCCATTCCAAAATGATCTATTAATCTGCTAATAAGTCGTTTCATCGCAGTTCCGTCTATCTCTTTATTATGAAAGACCAGGTTGGCCCGTTCCGCCATACATAAGTACCCCCTTTTTTGGCTGAGTAGGATTCGACAATTGCTGAGTAGGATTCGACAATGGGCCTGAGTCAGTGATTCGAAAACTTAATTTACTCCATTTCCTCAATCTGGATTTGCACGGCAAAAAAGACGGTACTAGCGAAATCGGAATGCCCCCTTTCGGGGGCATCCCCGAATCTAACTTCTTTATTTATATAGTGTACGAATAGGCCCGACTAAATCCTTGTATGGCTTCCTCGATTTCTCTATAAAAAGAAATATGCCCAAGAGTGGTTCGAATGTATATAGAACGGGTTTCTTTTTTTCTATTTCCCACTATTAGGTAGTGGGCATAAATCTCATGATAAGTCCCAAAAGATTCATATTGAACTTCAATCGGAACTTCTCTTGACCCAATGACGCGTTGATCTAGTTTCCATCGGAGCCACAAGGGGCTGTTTAAACCGACCCGTTTCTGTCTATAAGCTCCCAGTGCATCATAGGAACTAGAAAAATGGGGCTCTTTATCTTTCGTATACTTAGAATAATAATTATTATTGGAGTTTACTTTTTTATTTGGATAGTTTCCGTAACTATTATATCTATTTGCACAAATACCTCGACGGTTTCCAATTGTTAATACATAAAGCCCGATAAGCATGTCTTGGGTTGGCACGCAAATGGGATCCCCAATAGCGGGAGACAGGAGATTCATATGAGAAAACATAAGTAAACGGGCTTCCGCCTGAGCTTCCAAAGATAAAGGTAGATGAACAGCCATTTGATCCCCATCAAAGTCCGCATTGAAACCCTTACACACTAATGGGTGTAAACAAATAGTACGCCCCTCTACTAAAGTGGGTTGGAAGGCCTGTATGCCTAATCTATGCAAGGTGGGTGCTCTGTTCAACAGTACGGGATGCCCCCGCATAACTTCTTGAAGTATTTCCCATACAATGGGTTCCTTTTCCCAAATTTTCCTTTTAGCAATCCTGACATTAGAAGTAGCACGTTTCGTGATTAAATCGCGAATTACAAATAGCTGAAAAAGCTTTATTGCTATCTCTAGAGGTAATCCACATTGATGTAATGAAAGCGAAGGGCCCACAACAATGACAGAACGCCCTGAGTAATCAACCCGTTTCCCAAGCAGAGTCTCGCGAAACCTACCCTCTTTGCCCTCAATTACATCTGAAAGTGACTTGTATACTTTATTGTGACCATCCTTCGCCGGTTGCCCGCGGGACCCACTATCAAGAAGTGTATCCACGGCTTCTTGTACCAATTTTTCCTGGCACATTACTAAATCTGCTGGGGCTAATTCACTTCTTTTTAATAGATAGGCAAGGTTGTTGTTTCGACGGATAACTCTCTTATAAAGTTCATTAATATCTGAAGTCACTACTTTATCCCCAGACCTATATACAATGGGTCTCAATTCGGGAGGAAGAACCGGTAATAAGCATAAAACCATCCATTCTGGTTCTACATTTGTTTGAATAAAATGTTTCGCCAATTGCATGCGTCTAATTAAAAAAACTTTTCTTATTCGTCTTTTTCTATCTTCCCATTCATCTCCACTATACCCCTCGTCTTCTAATTCCTTCCATTCAACCAAGGAATTTTCTATAATAATTCGCAAATCCAAATCTGCTAATTGTTCTCCAATAGCACCCGCTCCTGTCGCAATTTCCCGATTTCGAAATGTTGCAAAGCCTGGGGTAGAAAAAAAGGGAGAAATGCTATGGTTACAGGATGCAATTTCGTCTTCAAATAAACCTCGTAATCGTAAGAAAGTGGGTTTTTTAGCACTGGGCCTAGCAAAAGAGAAATCGCCATATACTAGGCCCTCCAATTTCTTAAGGGGTTTATCTAAAAGATTCGCAATATAACTAGGAAGACCTTTCAAATACCATACATGAGTCACTGGACATGCCAGTTTGATGTATCCCATTTGATATCTTCGTATCCGAGAATCCACAAATTCTACCCCGCATTTTTGGCAAAATCTTTCGTCTTCGTTTTCAGCTACGCTCGCTCGAGAATTTCCACAAGCACATATTCCGCTTTTTATGGGTCCAAAGATTCTTTCGCAAAATAATCCATCTTTTTCAGGTTTATCGGTTTTATAATGAAAAGTGGAGGGCCTTGTAACTTCGCCAACTATTTCCCCATTAGGTAGGATTTTGTTAGCCCAAGCCATTATTTGTTGAGGGGAAACGAGTCCAATTTGAAGTTGTTTATGTTTATATTGGTCAATCATAAAATAGAAATAAGAAAAGAATTTATATTTATTCCGATCAAACATCCTCCCTATTAACCTGAAAGTTCTTCTCAGATACAAGGAAATGGTTCAGTTCTAGAGCCAAAGATCGTAGTTCTCGAACAAGCACTCGAAAAGATTCTGGAGGATCCTCGTGATTAGGCACTCTTTTTCCCCAGATCGTAGCATTAAGTATTTCTTGGCGAGCTATAAGATGGTCAGATTTATAAGTAAGTATCTCTTGTAAAATATGAGCAACACCAAATCCTTCTAAAGCCCAAACTTCCATTTCTCCTACTCGTTGTCCCCCTTGCTTGGCTCTTCCTCTAACGGGTTGTTGGGTAACAAGTGAATAGGGCCCAGTAGAACGTCCATGGATTTTCTCATCAACTTGATGAATTAATTTTAAGATATAGGACTTCCCTATTAGAACAGGTTGTTCGAAGGGATCTCCTGTTCTTCCATCAAATATTCTGCTTTTTCCCGGGTACTCGGGTTCAAATACCCATGGATTTTTTGTTTGTTTACTGGCTTCATATAATTCCGAAAACACAAGTTTTCTTGAAGCCTCTTGTTCATATCTCTCATCAAAGGGTGCTATTCTATAATGTTTCTTTAGCAGATCCCCTGCTAATCCAAGCGAGCTTTCAAATATTTGTCCCACATTCATTCGTGAGGGTACTCCTAAGGGATTGAAGACCATATCAACGGGTGTTCCATCTTGCAAATAGGGCATATCTTGCCTAGGCAAAATTTTGGAAATGATCCCCTTATTCCCGTGTCTTCCGGCTACTTTATCCCCAACTTTGATTTCACGTTTCTGTAAAATATATACACGAAGCATTATGTCGAGGGGGTCCCTCTGGATCCATTTCACATCGATAACGCGCCCTCTTCCGCCTATAGGTAGTTTGAGAGAAGTTTCTTTTGAAGTGGATACCTCAAGGCCAAAAATGGCCCGTAATAATCCAGCTTCCGCGATATACGACGATTCGCTCGCTATCTGAGGCGTTAATTTACCTACTAAAATATCGCCCGTTTCTACCCAGGATCCCAATCTCACAACTCCATTTCTGTCCAAATTGCGGAGTAAATGTTCTTCTAGATGTGGTATTTCTTTAGTTATTTTTTCAGCGGAGCCTTGGCTTGTCGTATCCGTCTGAATTTCATATTTTCGGATGTGAAAAGAAGTATAAATATCCTCATATACCAAACGTTCGCTAATTAGTACTGCGTCTTCAAAATTGTAACCCTCCCACGGCATATAAGCTACTAAAACGTTTTTTCCTAAAGCAAGTTCCCCACCAACTGTAGCGGCTCCCTCCGCTAAAATTTGCCCTTTTTTAATGGATTTACCCCGCGGAACTCGGGGTTTTTGGTGCATACAAGTATTTTTGTTAGAGCGTCTATGGGCAACTAAAGGAATACTTATAGTCTTCCCACTACTTGAAAAAAGGATCTTGTGACTATCACTAGAAATGATCTTTCCCTCGCGTTCGGCTATAACGGAAACCCTCGAATCTAGAGCTGTTTGGCGTTCCAATCCAGTTCCAACAATGCACTTCTCGGACCGAGAAAGGGGAACTGCTTGGCGCTGCATATTAGAACTCATTAAAGCCCGATTCGCATCATTATGCTCAATAAAAGGAATGAGAGAACCTCCAATAGAAAAATATTGGAAAGGAAAAATACTTCTAACATGAATCTGTTCCCATGCAATAGTAAGGAATTCTTGACGGTATCTAGCTGGAACAACCTGTTCTTCCTGAATACCTTGATTCAAGGACAAAGAATTTCCTGCTGCTATCATATAATATTCATCTCTATTTGGTGATAAATAAACCACCTGTCTCTCTTTTTTTTCTTTTGCTTTCTCAGATATTTCATAAAACGGACTCTCTATAGATCCCCACCAGTGATCAATTCTCGCATGAATAGCTAAGGATCCAGTAAGTCCAACATTGATTCCTTCGGATGTATCAATTGGACAAATACGCCCATAGTGACTCGGATGAATATCTCGGCTCCGAAAACTTGCAGTTCTCCCCGTCAATCCTCCAGGACCCAAACAACTCACTTTTCGTCCATGAACCGTTTGTGTCAATGGATTGGTTTGATCAAAAACTTGAGATAAAGGATATGTGCCAAAAAAGGTCTCATAAGTAGTTATTAATAAAATCGAAGTTGAAGTTGGAGTTACCAAAGTTTGTGGAGTCGGTTTCGATTGACGTATGAATACTCTACGGATAGTTTTTTGAACCGCATGTTGTAAACGGCCAAGAGCTAGTCCGAATTGATCTTGCAACAGATCTGCAACCGAACGAATACGTTTATTTTTCAAGTGATTCATATCATCGTCCTCAAGTATACCCGTTCCAAATTTCATTCCAATCAAATGATCCGTAGCGGCCAATACATCTCGTGGTAACAAGAATGTATTGTTCTGAGGTATATCAAGATTCAGTCTCCGATTCATATTTCGTCGACCAACTCTTCCTAATTCACATTTTTGTTGAAAAAATTTCTTTTGTAATTCCTCACATAAGGATTCCGAAAATACCAAGTCCCCGCCTACACAAGCAAATTGTTGATAAAATTCCAAAATAGCTTTTTCTTTTGACTCAATCCTCCTCTTCTCCTTAGCATTCGGAAAAGACAAGAAAATTTCGGGGTAGGAAACATTATCTAAAATTTCTCTTAGACTCGAACCCATAGCTGATGATAGAACTAAAATAGATATCTTTTGTTTTCTACTCACGCGAGCCCATATCCTTTCTTTTTTATCAATTGCTAATTCCGATCTTCCTCCCCAATCTGATATTATAGTCCCGGTGTATAGAGAAACTCCCTTATGGTCTAATTCCGAGCGGTAGTAAATACCAGGACTTAGCAATATTTGATTGATCACAATTCGATATATTCCATTTATTATAAAGGTTCCTAAGGAATTCATTATAGGAATATTTCCAATAGAAATGGTTTGCTTTTGCACATCGAAACCAAAAATTAATCTCGCGGATACATATAATTCAGAAGAATAGGTGAGTGATTCATACACAGCATCTCTTTCTTTTATCGAGGGTTCTAACAATTGATATCCTTTCGAAAATAATTGAAATGAAATTTCGTGATCTGGATCTTTAATTGTTGTAAACTTCTCAAGTTCTTCTGCTAAGCCTTGATTAATGAACCTACAAAACCCCTCGAATTGGATCTGACTAAATCCGGGTATTGTGGACATTCCCTCATTTCCATTCCGGAGCATCTTAATCTTAAGTTTCCTATTTATCAAAGAAAAATTCCATTATCAGCTCACCCTTCATCAATCCCTACGGATCAATCTAGCAATCATGGAATCTATATTCTGTTTACTGAATCACATGAAATTCTAGGGAACTCCACATATGTATTTCATATATGTATTTCATACATATGAATAAAGACAATTTCGACGAAAGTTCAAATTTAGCAGGGGTAGAAATGGAATGAAAATGAATTGATAAAACAGTCCTAGAAAAAAGTACTTGCCAATTTAGTTATCTATCTATCCATGTATCCCTTCTTTTATCGTAATTTCACTTGGTCGGGCCAAGAAGGCCAAGTCATAATCTATATCAGAGCAAATTTCCCCTTTTTTTATTCAAGATATTTAATGCAATGAAAAATTAAAGCACGATTCCCCACGGGGATATGTACATAAAGGGGATCCTTAGATAATAATGCTGTTCGAACCTGGAGTTTCCCTATATACAGATTAGGGAAACATTTATTCTATTTTATTATGTAATTAAAAGGAATGGAGGGGAGAGAATACCTATTTAAGAGCCGTTCACTACTGCAAAAAAATAAAATTCTAGTTCTAGTTAATGGTTCCAATTTGTTCTGAATTTTGCAGCCTGTGACTGAAAATCCACTTTTTATCCTTTGCCATCTCAATAGAATAGAAGGAAAAGGGGTTTTAGTAAGAAAATGTGGATGAATACTTTCTTTTTTCTCAATTTTAGATTGTATTTTTTGGCGGCATGGCCAAGTGGTAAGGCAGGGGACTGCAAATCCTTTATCCCCAGTTCAAATCTGGGTGCCGCCTGATCAATGGATTATAGTACTGATCAAACTCGACAAATTTCGTATCCCCAGAAGTTTGGGCAAGAGAGTAACTAGGTCTGGCGATACTGGATTTTGAGAGTCCATACCATAGTTCTATCCTCAAACTAGGGTTTGTTTTGGTGGCAGTGGATCAAAAGGCTACCAATAGAATGAGGTAGCGTTTCCTTATTCTTTTATTAATTGGAATTGATTCGATTCGGGAATTTAAAACTAGGAGGCGAAGATGTAAGAAATCCTCGTATCCAAAGATCCCTAAGGGGCATTCTTTTTTCAATCTAAGGTCGAAGAAGGGGCTTCGCGAATAAATATAAAAACTTCCTAATTATCATACATTTTATTTCTCGTACATCTTACTACATATACTTCGTACAACGTATGCTATCCATATACACTAAACCATATACACTAAAGTAAAAGTTACTGATTCTGTCGAGAATCAGATTGAATAGATTGATTCAAAATAGATTTTGGAGTTGTGGATAAGGTCTCCTCACTCTTTCATAAAAAGATAGAAAGCAGGGCAGTAGGATTTAGGTCAAAAATAAACAGGTATCCAATAAATATTTCTCTATCCGAATTTTATGGTATATTCGGACGTCCTTTGCTTATATACATAAAATAAAAAGGTAACAAAAGGAAGAAAAAATCTCTCTATTCCCGCGTATTCTATTCAAGACATCCCCCTACTCTTTTTTAGGAAAAGAGCTATGTATCATATTTTTACTTAATACTCTCTAATTCTACCAGAAATCATGTAAGAATTTGTTAGGAATAAATTCTTTTAACCGATTCATCCGGAGTCTTAGGACAGAATGCCCTTTTGACTCTGTACCCTTGATTCCACTATGATTATTGATCAATAGTAGAAAAATTCCTTCATAGAAATAGGAGACATAATTTGCATGGATATAGTAAGTCTCGCTTGGGCTGCTTTAATGGTGGTCTTTACATTTTCTCTTTCGCTAGTAGTATGGGGGAGGAGTGGACTCTAGGATACTACAAATTGATTGAGTAGTTGAATTGTAGTATCAACTCTTTTCCTTAATTGCTTATTTTGTATTAATCTTTTTGCTAAACTTTTTTTTATCTCTTTCTTTAGTTTTGTTTCACTCTTGTAAAAAACTCTTTTAAGAAAGAATCCTTCTATTCTACTATGTTCTCTTCTACTCTAATAGAATAGAAAGAAAATAGAAAAAGCAATTATAATAATTCAGAATTTCTACTAGAAGTGATGAGTAAAAAAGAGTTCTATACATAATAAAATTATACTTTCTTACACGAAGCTATTTACAACATATCGCACATTTTCCTTTTATAATCTTTTCTTATTCTTAGAAATTTTTTTGTTCTTTTTTTTCTTTTACTTTACTATCGTTTATATTCTCGTATTATTTTTCTCCCACTCCAGGGATTCTTCCAATGAAGAATTTTCTTCGATTTTTTTGATTTTGACTTGATTGAAATTAAGTGGATGCAGTGAAAAAAGAAGTGGAATTAGACTACTTTTTTAATCGACTAATCTATTCTATTTTTTTAATCGACTAATCTATTCTATGTAGATTCAAGATAATATAATAGAATAGAAATAATCTAAAGTGTCGTAGAAAAAACTATATGTAGTTCTTTCTACCACACTTTATGATTCCAACCGGATCCTTTCATTTAAGGCTTAGATTCTTATTTTCTTTAATTCTGTTTTCATTTCTTCAATGATTAATTGGAATTCCAATTAACCCTTTTGGCTGGCTGTTTTTACATAAATAATAAGTAAAAAGGCAGTAGGAATTAGAATGAACAATGCAGTAGCAATAAATGCGAGAATATTTACTTCCATAACCTCTTTATTTTTTATTTTCACAATAACTCGGGATGTAATCCCATGGAGAGTAAAAAAGGGGTTCTTTAAATTCAAGGAGAGGACTTGCATTCTGATAATACTGAACCAATTCAATATTAGGAATATAGGATCTATCAAATCAATTCATGGTTGATAATGGAGTAATATAACATAGGAAGATCCTTTATCCATACTAAGACCAAAATAGGTTTTTTGATTGGATTCGGAACCCCCTCTATGGATAACCCAAAATCTTTCTTATCTTATCTTATCTGATTTCCCTTCCTTTTTCTTATAGTTATACATACATAATTGTATGTATTATATTATGTATGTATTATATGACCTACTTTCTTTCTATGGGTCACATAGACGACATCCAAATAAGCAGTAGAAGTAGAAATGAGATGGAGAAAAGAAGATATTAAATAAAAAAGATAAAATATTTAAATTTTGGAAAAAGAGCGGTTGCTTGGTTTTTATTTTGTTAGGGTACTATCTAATAAATATATGCATATGCTTTCTAATAAATATATGCTTTTTGGATCTAAAGATGGGAGTGGATCCATAAAAGAAGGAATTGGCAAATGGACTGAGAATGAGGTAGATTCTTTCGAATTATTCATTGAACATACACAAACAAAGTTGGAACTGCAAAATGGAAGGGGTGTGGTTTAACCTCCCAAAAAGAACTCCTTATATTAAATTATACTAATGCACGTATGATATGTAAGTCTTTTCTTATCAACCAGAGGTAGTTAAAAAAAAAAATTCTATACTGCTCTCTTTTTACTAAGAAATGAGAAATAAAAAAAGTGAAGTAAGGGCATCCCATAGATATTTGATCTTACCTCCTGTCCCCCCCTTTTTCAGGTAAATTTTTGTTGAAAAAAGGAAAAGATGGATTTTTCCATTCATTGAACCCTAGTTCGGGACTGACGGGGCTCGAACCCGCAGCTTCCGCCTTGACAGGGCGGTGCTCTGACCAATTGAACTACAATCCCTGCAGGGTGTATGGTATACCTATTGTTAAATAGGACCATAAAAAGATTCGATTTGTCTGTCGTACTCTAAGAAATGAACGAATCATATACTACATTACATACCCACATAGGATATGAGGGTATAGTGAGAGTGGCATAACTAGTATGTCGCGATTTTTTATCCCAAAAAATAAAAGAATATAATTCACCTTTCAATAAGAAAAACTCCTTTCTTTGTAAGAAAGGAATCAAAGAGATATGGATTATAAAAAAATTTTATCCTTTTCTCTTTATCCTTTATTTCTATAGATCAGATATTTTTTTATGGAAGAAATAAATAGATTTAGTTCATATTCACGAAGCCCTAGACTTTTGGGCCGAGCTGGATTTGAACCAGCGTAGACATATCGTCAACGAATTTACAGTCCGTCCCCATTAACCACTCGGGCATCGACCCAGGAAGAATTTATTCTAGGGTTTTTTAGAATCTATGATTAACCTCTTTTTATTTTATAATACTCCCTACCCCCAGGGGAAGTCGAATCCCCGCTGCCTCCTTGAAAGAGAGATGTCCTGAACCACTAGACGATAGGGGCATCACTAGACGATAGCGCTATATACAACCACTCGTTATTATACTATAATGATAGTATGAGCAGTTTTTTGGAATTGTCAATATGCTCGAAGAGTATAACTAGATCAAAGCAAAGAGTCTTTCCTACTTTTCTGTTATGCTTTCATAAGATTTTTTTTAGTTGATAGTTAAGTTAATTCGTGGATCATCCCCTACTTTATTAGGGAATTTTATAGAATAAGATATAGATTAATAAAAAGGATTCTAGATTCGTTCAGTACAGGTATTGATTTGATTGCTCTAACAGGAAAAAGAGCCCTATTTCATTTCTTTTTTGCAATTGAAACTCTATGTTTCATTTAGTGTTCAGATCAAAAATGTGGACATCTGGCACTAAACTAAGTCATAAACTAAAAGAAAAAAAGTGAATGAATTTAGTAGAAAAGTACTTTATCGGATTCGAACCTATTACTTATGTCTTACCGGTGCATTACTCTACCACTAAGTGAAAAGCCCTTTATCGGATTTGAACCGATGACTTATGCCTTACCATGGCATTACTCTACCACTGAGTTAAAAGGGCTTTTTATTCAAAAATGAGCCACTTTCGTTTACCATTATGGGTCTACTGCATAATGTACATAATATATATATATGTAGAGATTTCTACATATATAGATATGTGGAGGTATTGTATTATTATATATATATAGAAATACGTATAATTATATATAGAAATACGTATAATGTATAATAAAATACGTGTAATGTATAATAAAATACGTGAACATAGAGTTAACACACTCAAAAATGAATATCCGATCTATTGAATATAGGAAGTCTATGATGAATTTTTGCAAATCATATCACTCCTTCCCTACGGCCCAGGCTTTTTGATAAGTGAAAGAAGAAAGGGGTTTATGGGAACTGTACTGCCCCCCATATCTCTTAATGTATTTAGTGTAACACTATTGTAGGAATAATCAAACTATAGAATACAATCTTAATCGAAATGCATGTATTTAGTTCATACGCTATTAGCACAGCAAGATGAAATGTTTTTTACAGACTCGAGAGGGGCCTTATAAATCCTAAAGTAAAGGCCCGCGATTGAAGTACCAATCGCTCACTGCCATGAACTTTTTCCGTTTGATTCGATAAGGTGGGATTAGCCCTTTTCTTGAAAAGCTATCCTTGACAAAGGGTAGCGTTGGTATCATAATCTATATGTAGCGGGTATAGTTTAGTGGTAAAAGTGTGATTCGTTCTATTAATAACTGAATTTGAAATGATAATGATATACTTAAGGCATCCTTAAGTTTTTTAATATTCATATTTCGAGGAAAACTTTAGTTCTTATAAAGGGTTTAATCCTTTTCCTCTCAATAACATATTGAGGAAGAATATACATTCTCGTAATTAGTATCCAAAGACTAATTGAATTTGCATGCAAAATACAAATTCAATTATGGGTACAGAGTCGCGAAGCAAAATTTTGCATTGGATTAAGTATTCCAATTGAATAAATATGAGTAAAAGGTCTATGGATTAAGATACAAAAAGGTTTATTTCCAATCGTAACTAAATCTTCTTTTATTTTTAAAAGAAATAGAAGCCCAATAGCTAAAAAATGATAGTTTTGGTTTACTAGAACCATCAGTATATTGTTTCAGCTCGGTGGAAACCCAACGCTTTTCCTCAGGATCTTTTGAATGAAATTAGGGAACGAAGTAAGTAGATTAGATAGATATTTAGGATAATTTCTATCTCCTACTCTATAAGGATCATCTAGAAAGCGGAGAGCTTTGGTTCCATTCAGACAGAAAAGCTGACATAGATGTTAAGTGGTGAGAATACCCATAAAGGAGCCGAATGAAATAAAAATTTCATGTTCGGTTTTGAATTAGAGACGTTAAAAAAATCAACCAACGTCGACTATAACCCCTAGCCTTCCAAGCTAACGATGCGGGTTCGATTCCCGCTACCCGCTCCATTCTGTAAAAAAAAAAAGACTATTCTATTTGTCTAGACATGGTAGAAACTTGTATTCAACCTTTTTGGTCCACCAATTTTCAGATCTACAGAGCGGAGTAGAGCAGTTTGGTAGCTCACGAGGCTCATAACCTTGAGGTCACGGGTTCGATTCCCGTCTCCGCACTTAGCAGTCCATATAAATGGACTATTCTATTTGTATCGATATGGTAGAGGGCTATATCCTGCTTTTTTTATTCAGCAGGCGGAAAAAAAGAAATAAAGGAAAGGCACAGTCTATCTCCTTTTTCATTTTAAAAAAGTTTGT